TACCGCGGACGAATCAAAAAATTGTTTACACTTTCAAGCATAAATGAAGCTTCTGTAAAAAATTATAAGATTTGGATAAATAAAATTCATGGTATCCTTCTTATTAGTAATTACTTAGAATTTGAACAAAAAATAAATTCATTTGATAGAAAATCATTAACAACAGAAATTTTTTATTTATTAAATTTAATCAATGAATTGGTTGTAAAATACACATCAAATTTAAATTTTAAAAGACTTTTTTTAGTTACAGAACACGAACAAGTAAGAATTGATTCAGAGGATCGAATCCAAATTTTAAAATTATTATTTGATGCAATTAGAACTGTTCCCAACGATAAAATGATTAAAAAAAAATCTATTGGAATAAAAGAAATTAATAAAAAAGTTCCTCGATGGTCATACAAATTAATCAACGATTTTGAACAACAGGAGGGGGAAACCGAAGAAACTGTGGTAGAGGATCATCAGATTCGTTCAAGAAAATCCAAACGTGTAGTGATTTTTACTGATAACCAACAAAATACTGATGCTTATACTAATACCAAAGAAACTAATAATACTGATCAAACAGGCGAAGTTGCTTTGATACGTTATTCCCAACAATCGGATTTTCGTCGAGACATAATCAAAGGCTCCATGCGCGCTCAAAGACGTAAAACAGTTACTTGGAAACTCTTTGAAGCAAATGCGCATTCCCCTCTTTTTTTGGACCGAATAGACAAATCTTTTTTTTTTTTTTTTTATATTTCTGAACGGATGAAAAAAATTTTTAAAAATTGGATGTGGAAAAACACAGAATTCACAATTTCGAATTATACAGAGAAAAAGACAAAAGAAAGCGCGAAAAAAAAAGAGGAGGACAAAAAAGAAGAAGACAAAAGAAAGGAGAAAGTGCGTATACAAATAGCGGAAGCCTGGGATAGTATTTTACTTGCTCAAGTAATGAGAGGTTTTTTATTAGTAACCCAATCAATTCTTAGAAAATATATTATATTACCTTCATTGATAATAGCTAAAAATATCGTCCGTATACTATTATTTCAATTTCCGGAATGGTATGAGGACTTAAAGGATTGGAATAGAGAAATGCATGTTAAATGTACCTATAACGGCGTTCAATTATCAGAAAAAGAATTTCCAAAAAACTGGTTAACAGACGGCATTCAGATCAAGATCCTATTTCCTTTTCGTCTTAAACCTTGGCACAGATCTAAGTTACGAGCCCCTTATAATGATCCAATGAAAAAGCAAGGTCAAAAAAATGATTTTTGTTTTTTAACAATTTTTGGAATGGAAGCTGAACTACCTTTTGGTTCTCCCAGAAAAAAACTTTCATTTTTTGAACCGATTTTAAAAGAACTCAAAAAAAAAATTAAAAAATTGCAAAAGAAATGTTTTATAATTCTAGGAATTTTTAAAGAACAAACAAAATTGTTTCTAAATGTCTCAAAAAAACCAAAAAAATGGATCATTAAAAACATTCTGTTTATAAAAGAAATAATAAAAGAACTCTCAAAAATAAACCCAATTGTATTATTTGGATTAAGAGAAATAGAAGTATATGAATTGAGTGAAATTAAAAAAGATTCAATAATCAGTAATCGGATGATTCAGGAATCGTCCATTCAAATTAGATCTCAGGATTGGACAAATTATTCATTAACAGAAAAAAAAATGCAAGATCTGACTGATAGAATAAACACAATCATAAATCAAATAGAAAAAATTACAAAAGACAAGAAAAAGGGATTTATAAAAGACAAGAAAAAGGGATTTATAAAAGACAAGAAAAAGGGATTTATAACTTCAGATAGAAATTTGAGTTCTAACAAAATAAGTTATGATGATAAAAGATTGGAATCACAAAAAAATATTTGGCAGATATTAAAAAGAGGAACTGCTCGATTAATCCGTAAATCCCATTATTTTATAATATTTTTCATTGAAAAGATATACATAGATATCTTTCTATCTATGATTAATATTCCTAGTATCAATACACAACTTTTTCTTGAATCAACAAAAAAAATTATTAATAAAAACATTAACAGTAATGAAGCAAATCAAGAAAGAATTAATAAAACAAATCAAAGTTTAATTAAATTTATTTCGATTATAAAAGAGTCACTTTCTAATACTAATATTAGTCTTAGTCAAAAAAATTCAAAGACTTTTTTTGACTTATCTTACTTTTCACAAGCATATGTATTTTACAAATTATCACAAACCCAACTTATTAAGTTAGAGAAATTGAAATCCGTATTTCAATATAATGGAACCCCCCTTTTTCTTAAGAATGAAATAAAGGATTTTTTTGTTATAAGACAAGAACTATTTCATTCCGAATTAAGACCTAAGAATCTTCGCAATTCTGGAATGAATCAATGGACAAATTGGTTAAGGAGTCATTATCAATATCAATGTGATGTATCTCAAATTAAATGGTCTAGAGTAGTACCACAAAAATGGCGAAATATATTGAACTGTATAGCTCAAAATAAAGATTTATATAAAGATTTGTGTGATTTATATGAAAAAGATGAATTAATTCACTACGAAAAAAAAACAAAAATTGAAACAGATTTATTATTGAATCAAAAGGATAATTTTAAAAAACAATATAGATATGATCTTTTAGCATATAAATCTATAAATTCTGAAACTAAGAAGTACTCTTCAATTTATGGATCACCATTACAAGTAAAAACTAACCAAGATATTTTTTATAATTACAACACGCATAAACAAAAATCATTTAATATGGTAGAAGATGATATTCGAGATATGGATAAAAATACGGATAGAAAATTTTTTGATTGGAGAATTCTCGATTTTTGTCTTAAAACGAAGGTCGATATTGAGGCCTGGATCAATATTGATACTGACACTAACAGTAATAAATATACTAAGACTAGGGTTAATAAGTATCAAATAATTGATAAAATCAATAATAAGGGTCTTTTTTATCTCACACTTCAGCAAGATCAAAAAATCAACCTATCCAATCAAAAACCCCTTTTGGATTGGATGGGAATGAATGAAGAAATACTAAGTCGTCCCATATCAAATCTGGAACTTTGGTTCTTGCCAGAATTTGTGAGACTTTATAATACGTATAAAATGAAACCGTGGGTTATACCAATTAAATTACTACTTTTTAATTCTAATATAAAAAAAAATGCTAGTGAAAACAAAAGCATCACTGGAAATAAAAAAAGAGATCCTTTTATATCAATATCGTCGAATGAAAAAAAATCTCTTGAATTAGAAAACCGAAATCAAGGAGAAAAAGAATCCACGGGCCAAGCAGATCTTAAATCAGCTCTTTCAAACCAAGAAAAAGATGTTGAAGAAGATTATACGGGATCGGACATGAAAAAACATAGAAATAAAAAGCAATACAAGATCAATACAAAAGCGGAGTTTGATTTCTTCCTAAAAAGGTATTTGTATTTTCAATTGAGATGGGATGATTCTTTAAATAAAAAAATAATCAATAACATCAACGTATATTGCCTCCTGCTTAGACTGATAAATCCAAGAGAAATTACTATATCCTCTATTCAAAGGGGCGAAATGAGTCTGGATATTTTGACGATTCAGAAAGATGTAACTCTTACAGAATTTATTAAAAGGGGATTTTTGATTATTGAACCAATTCGTCTAGCTATAAAAAATGATGGAAAATTTATTATGTATCAAACCCTCGGTATTTCATTAGTTCATAAAAGTAAACATCAAATAAATCAAAGATACCGAGAAAAAAAACATGTTGATAAGAATTCTGATGAAGTCATTACAAAACATCAAAAGATGACTGGAAATAGATATAAAAAAAATTATGATTTGTTTGTTCCTGAAAATATTTTATCGCCTAGATGTCGTAGAGAATTGCGAATTCTAATTTGTTTAAATTCTAAGAATAGACATAGAAAGGCATCTTTTTGTAATGGGAATGAGGTAAACAGTCAAGTTGTGGATAAAAGCAAAAAATATAAAAAAAAACTTATAAAATTAAAGCTATTTCTTTGGCCCAATTATCGATTAGAAGATTTAGCTTGTATGAATCGTTATTGGTTTAATACCAATAATGGCAGTTGTTTCAGTATGGTAAGGATACATATGTATCCCCGATTGAAAATTCATTAATAGTACATTTTTCCTATATTTCCCATACCATATCTGGTCTATGACGACAAAGAGATGCACGCATACATTGTCTTACATTCCATTCTGATACATGATACTAATTCAATGACATATCAATTAGATCTAGAATGAACAAAATTTTCTTATTTTAGGTCTAAACTTTTATCTTTTGTGAGTGAAGAAACCAACCATACTTTTGTATCCCCTTTCAAATCCAATTTGAAAATGAAAATAGGATTGAGTAAGTTTTATTAAATTAAAAAAATTAGAAATTAATAACGAAATACAAATTTTTGTATATACCAAATAAAAATTAGGGGCATTATTATTACTGATCAATAAAGATATCTATCAATAAAAAATATCTTAAAATAAAAAGAGGGGGGGAGAGAAAATTTCAGTTTATGGTAAAAAATTCATTCATCTCAGTTATTTCACAAGAAGAAAAAGACGAAAACAGAGGATCTGTTGAATTTCAAATAGTTAGTTTCACCAATAGGATACGAAGACTTACTTCACATTTACAATTACACAAAAAAGACTATTTATCTCAGAGAGGTTTACGTAAAATTCTGGGAAAACGCCAACGATTACTGTCTTATTTGTCAAAGAAAAATAGAATATGTTATAAAGAATTAATTAATCGGTTGGATATTCGGGAGTCAAAAACTCGTTAATTTTATTTTTATAAAGGCATTTTGAATTATTTGATTTATTAGATCTTGAATTTTAATGAACTTTTTTTTCGTTTTCAGCAATTCATGAAAGAATGAATCGAGGAAAAACCTATGAATATACCGGCTACAAGAAAAGACCTCATGATAGTCAATATGGGCCCCCACCACCCATCAATGCATGGTGTTCTTCGACTCATCATTACTCTAGATGGTGAAGATGTTATTGACTGTGAACCAATATTGGGTTATTTACACCGAGGAATGGAAAAAATTGCGGAAAATCGAACAATTATACAATATTTGCCTTATGTAACACGGTGGGATTATTTAGCTACTATGTTCACAGAAGCAATAACTGTAAACGGACCGGAACAGTTGGGAAATATTCAAGTACCTAAAAGAGCCAGCTATATCAGAATAATTATGTTGGAGTTGAGTCGTATAGCTTCTCATCTGTTATGGCTCGGTCCTTTTATGGCGGATATTGGTGCACAAACTCCCTTTTTCTATATTTTCAGAGAAAGAGAATTAGTATATGATCTATTCGAAGCTGCCACCGGTATGAGAATGATGCATAATTATTTTCGTATCGGAGGAGTAGCGGCCGATCTACCTCATGGCTGGATAGATAAATGTTTGGATTTCTGCGATTATTTTTTAACAAGAGTTGCTGAATATCAAAAACTTATTACACGAAATCCTATTTTTTTAGAACGAGTCGAGGGAGTAGGCATTATTGGTAGAGAGGAAGTAATAAATTGGGGTTTATCGGGACCAATGCTGCGAGCTTCCGGAATACAATGGGATCTTCGTAAAGTTGATCATTATGAATGTTACGACGAATTTGATTGGGAAGTACAGTGGCAAAAAGAAGGAGATTCATTGGCTCGTTATCTAGTCCGAATTGGTGAAATGATAGAATCCGTAAAAATTATTCAACAGGCCCTGGAAGGAATTCCAGGGGGACCCTATGAGAATTTAGAAATACGATACTTTGATAGAGAAAGGAATCCGGAATGGAATGATTTTGAATATCGATTTATTAGTAAAAAGCCGTCTCCTACATTTGAATTGCCGAAACAAGAACTTTATGTGAGAGTAGAAGCCCCAAAGGGAGAATTGGGAATTTTTCTCATAGGGGATCAGAGTGGTTTTCCTTGGAGATGGAAAATCCGCCCGCCGGGTTTTATCAATTTGCAAATTCTTCCGCGGTTAGTTAAAAGAATGAAATTGGCTGATATTATGACGATACTAGGTAGTATAGATATCATTATGGGAGAAGTTGATCGTTGAAATGATAATTGATACACCGGAAGTACAAGATATCGATTCTTTTTCTAGATTAGAATTTTTAAAAGAGGTTTATGGAATTCTATGGGTTCTTGTTCCTATTTTGACTCTTGTAGTGGGAATCACAATAGGCGTACTGGTAATTGTATGGTTAGAAAGAGAAATATCGGCAGGGATACAACAACGTATTGGACCTGAATACGCCGGCCCTTTGGGAGTTCTTCAAGCTCTAGCAGATGGGACAAAACTACTTTTCAAAGAAAATCTTTTTCCATCTAGGGGGGATACTCGTTTATTCAGTATCGGGCCATCCATAGCAGTCATATCAATTTTAGTAAGCTATTCAGTAGTTCCTTTTGGATATCACCTTGTTTTAGCGGATCTCAATATCGGTGTTTTTTTATGGATTGCCATTTCCAGTATTGCTCCGATTGGACTTCTTATGTCGGGATACGGGTCAAATAATAAATATTCCTTTTTAGGCGGTCTACGAGCTGCTGCTCAATCGATTAGTTATGAAATACCATTAACTTTATGTGTGTTATCAATATCTCTACGTGCGATTCGTTGATATATAGACATAAACTTTTCTCTATTCCTTCCTTTCAAGGAAAGGGTTGGAATGGATTGAGTAGATATCTTAATTTTTTTTTTATTCATTATTCGGGTTGATGAACTAAATCAAATAGTTATATGAGTGAAAGAAAACAGCTTATATATAAATTCGCAGTAAAAAGATTGATTCTCATTTTCTATGTATAAGAGTTAGAGAGTTAAGCGGAAATAAACATAAACAGAAGAGACCGTTTCCCCCAAGATTGGTTGATTAGTCATCCTGACTTGAAGCGGGTTCAAAAGATCAACCGTATTGAGTTTTCACTATAATTTTTATGTATTAGCATAACGGGGGATTGAGCAAAAACGAGTGGATGGTTAGAAACACGAACATATGTAAAGGATTAGTAATGGAGATTATGTAAATTCTCCAAAAGGACATTTTTACATAATATACAAACAAAGAATACTAATTGGGGCTTTAAGTTGGTAGAAATGATCAGGCAGTACTCCCCATGACACGATTCCAATCCAGAGTATACTCCTATCCACCGATTTAATAAATAACTATTCGAAACGAAAAAATCCTTTACTTTATTTTGAAAGCCCTCTTTTTCTCAGAAATAGAAAGAAGAATAGGAACGAAAAAAAAAAAAAAAAAGATATACTTTTTTTATTCTTTGTTACTTTTATTCTTTCCCATATACATATTAATAGATATATAATTTGTGTCATAATTCATTAATTAATATAGAATTTTTTTTTTTTCGTACGTGAAACCAACGGGTTATTGATATTTTTACAAGAAGTATTTTATTGAACAGTTAAGTTATTACTGAACAAAGAAGAATTGAAATTATTAAATTAAAGAAAGGATGAGATCAATTCAGAAGTACTTTTTTTATTTAATTTTGAATTAAAATAATTATAACAGACAGAATTCAATTGGTCTAATTTGGGACCGGCCGATAGTTATCCATCCTACAAACATATCAAGATTCAAAAAAGAATACTGACGCGGTCCCTATATTTATTTCTGGCCTTCAAGGAGCCGTATGAGGTGAAAATCTCATGTACGGTTCTGTAATAGCGATGGTAACAGTGATGGTATCACCGACTATAATTATCTAACAGTTCAAGTACAATTGATATTGTTGAGGCGCAATCAAAATATGGTTTTTGGGGATGGAATTTGTGGCGTCAGCCTATAGGGTTTATCATTTTTATTATTTCTTCCCTAGCAGAATGTGAGAGATTACCTTTTGATTTACCAGAAGCAGAAGAAGAGTTAGTAGCAGGTTATCAAACCGAATACTCGGGTATAAAATTTGGGTTATTTTATGTTGCTTCCTATCTAAACCTATTGGTTTCTTCATTATTTGTAACAGTTCTTTACTTGGGAGGTTGGAATATATCTATTCCGGACATATATGTTTCTGAGCTTTTTGAAATAAATAAAACATGTGGAGTTTTTGGAGCGATAATTGGTATCTTTATTACATTAGCTAAAACTTATTTGTTCTTGTTCATTCCTATCACAACAAGATGGACTTTACCGAGGCTAAGAATGGACCAACTATTGAATCTTGGATGGAAATTTCTTTTACCTATTTCTCTCGGTAATCTATTATTAACAACTTCTTTCCAACTCTTTTCACTGTAAAGTAACATTCTATATTCACAACGTGTCTCAAACAAGAGAAATAAACAAAGATAAAACTATTCATATATATATTAACGATATGTTCTCTATGGTAACTGGGTTCATGAATTATGGTCAACAAACAGTACGAGCTGCAAGGTACATTGGTCAAAGTTTCATGATTACTTTATCCCACGCAAATCGTTTACCCGTAACTATTCAATATCCTTATGAAAAATCAATCACCGCGGAGCGTTTCCGCGGTCGAATCCATTTTGAATTTGATAAATGTATTGCTTGTGAAGTATGCGTTCGTGTATGTCCTATAGATCTACCCGTTGTTGATTGGAAATTGGAAACTGATATTCGCAAGAAACGGCTGCTTAATTACAGTATTGATTTCGGAGTCTGTATATTTTGTGGTAATTGCGTTGAGTATTGTCCAACGAATTGTTTATCAATGACTGAAGAATATGAACTTTCTACTTATGATCGTCACGAATTGAATTATAATCAAATTGCTTTGGGTCGTTTACCAATGTCAGTAATTGACGATTATACAATTCGAACAATTTTGAATTCGCCTCAAATAAATAAGTAAATCTCTTATTAACGAATAATTTAGAATTACTTTACTAATAACTAATATAGAAGGAATTTAGGTTTCTTTCGTGTTGTTTGGTCAATAACTACAAATACCAACTATTGATTGGTTGGTAAGAAACGCGTCTTAATTTGGATTGAAAATCCATTAATTAATATATCCATAATTGTTTTAAAATATATCGTTTAGAATTAGAACGACTCTTTCAGATAAAGAATGAAATTAGTCCAATAATAGTACTCACATTTATTCATATCCCTTAGTATTTATTTACTTAGGATTAAATTAGGAATTGCTCAAAAATCATAAAAAAAAAATTTCTGGTTGGGTCTCAATAAGGTCATGAAAAACATTTCTATTTATTTATCTCTTATTTTACATATAATGGATTTGCCCGGACCAATACATGATTTTCTTTTAGTCTTTCTGGGATCGGTTCTTATACTAGGAGGTATGGGGGTGGTATTATTTACCAACCCCATTTATTCTGCCTTTTCATTGGGAATGGTTCTTGTTTGTATATCCTTATTCTATATTCTATTAAACTCTTATTTTGTAGCTGCTGCACAACTCCTTATTTACGTGGGAGCTATAAATGTTTTAATCGTATTTGCTGTGATGTTCATGAATGGTTCAGAATATTACAAAGATTTGAATCTTTGGACCATTGGGGATGTGGTTACTTTGCCAGTTTGTACAAGTATTTTTGTTTTACTCATGATTATTATTACGGATACGTCATGGTACGGAATTATTTGGACTACAAGATCAAACCAGATTATAGAGCAAGATTTGATAAGTAATAGTCAACAAATTGGAATTCATTTATCAACAGATTTTTTTCTTCCATTTGAATTCGTTTCGATAATTCTTTTAGCCGCTTTGATAGGTGCAATTGCCGTGGCGCGACAGTAAAAAATTTATAGAATTAGCAATGCACATTAAACTCTGTTCGGTTTTATTACATTACATTTATTTCCCTTTAATTAAAGATTGTTTATGTCTAAAATAGAAATTATTCAATCTATTCTATTAATAATAGAAAATCTGCCTTTGTTCCGTACTTTTTTTTATTCTAGTCAATTGAATCTGTTGAATTGTTGTTCAGTTCATATTGAAATGAATCGAAATTGATAAGGAGTTGGTCAATGATGCTCGAACATGTACTTGTTTTGAGTGCCTACTTATTTTCTATCGGTATCTATGGATTGATCACGAGCCGGAATATGGTTAGAGCCCTTATGTGTCTTGAACTTATACTGAATGCGGTTAATATGAATTTCGTAACATTTTCTGATTTTTTTGATAGTCGCCAATTAAAAGGAAATATTTTCTCAATTTTTGTTATAGCTATTGCAGCCGCTGAAGCAGCTATTGGCCCGGCTATTGTTTCATCAATTTATCGTAACAGAAAATCAACTCGTATCAATCAATCGAATTTGTTGAATAAGTAGTATTAATCATATAAATTCTAATATTCATAAATTAGAATTACCATGACCATACATTAACGTAATAATACATGTTTTCAAAAATGTAAGAAATTAAAGTATCTTGGCTCTATCGCATGAGTCAATCCAGAAGTAGATTGATTAGAAAAATTATGATAAATTATTGATTCATCTGGTGTCTAAATATATGATTCATTTACAAGTTTACTAGATCGAAACTTTCTGACATTCAAAAATTTATAGATCCAAATGTCACATTCAGTAAAGATTTATGATACGTGTATAGGGTGTACTCAATGCGTGCGCGCCTGCCCAACGGATGTATTAGAAATGATACCTTGGGACGGGTGTAAAGCTAAGCAAATTGCTTCTGCTCCAAGAACAGAGGACTGTGTCGGTTGTAAGAGATGTGAATCCGCCTGTCCGACAGATTTCTTGAGTGTTCGAGTTTATTTATGGCATGAAACAACTCGAAGTATGGGTCTGGCTTATTAATACGTTCCAGAAAACCCTACTTGAATACATTTGATTTTTTTACCTTTACCGACAAAAACCCGCGCTCAAAAACTATTTATTTTGAGCACGGGTTTTTCTGGTCCAAGTTTATCTTGTTTTTACCATGAATAATTTTCCTTGGTTAACGCTAGTTGTAGTTTTGCCAATATTCGCGGGTTCCTTAATTTTCTTTCTCCCTCATAGAGGAAATAAGAAAATGCGTTGGTATACTATAGGTATATGCACAATAGAACTCCTTCTAACAACCTATGCATTCGGTTATCGTTTCCAATTGGATGATCCATTAATGCAACTGACAGAGGATTATAAATGGATCGATTTTTTTGATTTTTACTGGAGATTGGGAATAGATGGAATTTCTATAGGACCCATTTTACTGACAGGATTTATCACAACTTTAGCTACTTTAGCGGCTCGGCCGATTACTCGAGATTCCCGACTATTCCATTTTCTGATGTTAGCAATGTATAGCGGTCAAATAGGAACATTTTCTTCTCGAGACCTTTTACTTTTTTTCATCATGTGGGAGTTAGAATTAATTCCAGTTTATCTACTTCTATCCATGTGGGGGGGAAAGAAACGTTTGTATTCAGCTACAAAATTTATTTTGTACACTGCAGGAAGTTCCGTTTTTTTATTAATGGGAGTTTTGGGTATTGGTTTATATGGTTCCAATGAACCAACATTAAATTTTGAAACATCAGCTAATCAATCGTATCCTGTAGCACTGGAAATAATATTCTATATTGGATTTCTTATTGCTTTTGCTGTCAAATCACCGATCATACCCTTACATACATGGTTACCAGACACCCATGGAGAGGCACATTACAGTACTTGTATGCTTTTAGCCGGAATCTTATTAAAAATGGGAGCGTATGGATTGGTTCGGATCAATATGGAATTATTACCCCACGCCCATTCTATATTCTCTCCCTGGTTGATTATAGTAGGCACAATTCAAATAATCTATGCAGCTTCAACATCTCCCGGTCAGCGTAATTTAAAAAAAAGAATAGCCTACTCTTCTGTATCTCATATGGGTTTCATAATTATAGGAATTGGTTCTATAAGCGATACAGGACTCAACGGAGCCATTTTACAAATAATCTCTCACGGATTTATTGGCGCTGCGCTTTTTTTCTTGGCCGGAACGAGTTATGATAGAATACGTCTTGTTTATCTCGACGAAATGGGCGGAATGGCTATCGCAATTCCAAAAATATTCACGACTTTCAGTATCTTATCAATGGCTTCTCTTGCATTACCGGGCATGAGCGGTTTTGTTGCCGAATTGTTAGTTTTTTTTGGAATACTTACTAGTCAAAAATATCTTTTAATGACAAAAATATTAATTACTTTTGTAATGGCAATTGGAATGATATTAACTCCTATTTATTCATTATCTATGTTACGCCAGATGTTCTATGGATACAAGCTTTTTAATGCCCCAAACTCTTATTTTTTTGATTCTGGACCGCGAGAATTATTTGTTTCGATCTCTATCCTTTTACCTGTAATAGGTATTGGTGTTTATCCCGATTTCGTTTTATCATTATCAGTTGACAAGGTCGAAGCTATTATATCCAATTATTTTTTTCGATAGTTTTTGTGAGTAAACCAAAAAATGAAACTGAAATCCCATGATTTTAAAAATGGTTGATTGTACAATAAAAAAATGAGTCTTTTATATTCTTTAATGAGTCTTTTATATTCTTTTAAGTAAAATAAAAAAATTGGAATTCTATTATAACTAGATATCTTTTGAATTTGTGAGAACCGTTTGAATCAAGTAATGGAAATGATTCAAATGGTTCTTGATTGTTTACATGAAGTTTTCGTATATATACCTGTATGACGTCCTATGTTTATATTCGTCAAGTCTTTTATTCAATTAGATGTTAATGTAAATGAACCATAACTATGCAACCCTATTCCTAATAGATTAACCCCAAAATAGCATATCCAAATTATAAGAAAGCCCATTGAGGCCACAATTGCAGAATTTACACTTTCAAAATTTTTATTTGTTCTAATATGTAAATAAATAGCGAATATGGTCCAAGTAATAAATGCCCAAGTTTCCTTTGGATCCCAATTCCAATATGATCCCCATGCTTCATTAGCCCATACTGCTCCCGAAAGAATACCTACGGTTAAAAGGATAAACCCTAGACTAATAATACGATAACTCCAACGATCCAATTGTTGAATCAATTGATACCTGTAATAATTTTGAGACGAAATAAAAGAAGTGTTTCGTAAGACATTGTTTCTTTCGTTCACGTATTGAATCTCACTAAAGTAAACTGACTCATTTTCTAAATTATTGCTTTTACTAAAAATCCTTATGAATTTTCGAAATGTAATGACTAGAAGAGCTAGTGATAATAATGATCCACACAAAAGAGCTGCATAGCTCAATACCATCATACTTACGTGCATCATTAACCAATGGGATTGGAGAGCGGGTACTAATATCGCGGATTGATGCATTTCAGTTAAAAGACCCGAAGTAGCAAAACCTTGAGTAAAAATAGCACTTGGCGCGGTTATTGCGCTTAAATGGTTTTTATGTTTTTTAAAATATGGAATAATATGAATAAAGGAAAAACTCCACGAAAGAAAAATAAATGATTCATATAAATCACTTAATGGTAAATGCCTCAAATACATCCAACGAGTAACTAATAATCCTGTTATGCAGAAAAAAGTAGCTATCATCCCCCTTTCTGACGAATCATCTAGTCCTACGATTTCATCGACTAATAAAATTATCAAATGAATTGTAATTACAATTGAAACGATCGAAAAGGATATATGAGTTAATATATGCTCTAAAGTTGAAAATATCATAAAAATTATTAAATTAATAAAGACGTCCCTCAATTATAGGAATTGAAATCGGGAATTGAATTCATTATAGGACTTACTCTATGCCATGCCGCCACTCGGACTCGAACCGAGATGCTCTAGCACTGCTTCCTAAGAGCAGCGTGTCTACCGATTTCACCATAGCGGCTTATTCGAAATCATAATAACCTATTTTTATTCAATCGTCGAGCTTGAAGGAGTTAATTCAATCCAATATTTTTTTTTAGGAAACCATTCAAATTGATGAATAAAAACTTGTTTAAAAATTAGGGATTAGTTATCTTATTATTATCTTTTTATTTAGTTATCTTATTATTATCTTTTTATTTAGTTATCTTATTTTTTTATTTAGTTATCTTATTATTATCTTTTTATTTAGTTATTTAGTAGTTTAGGATGTCAATTTTATTTAACTGAACTAACAATGTATTTTTTCGTAGGCTATTACTTTATGCTCTCCTAAAACTAAAATGTAACAGTTGTAACTAGATAATTTTTACTTCAATCCCTGGATATAAGTAAAAAAAATGTTCTGCCTCGTTTGCATTTTTTAATGATTAATTTCTTTTATCATTTATTTTATTAATCTAAAATAAAAAATGCATTTTATCGATTAATAAAAAAATAGAATTTTTATATAACACAATTTTAGCGATACACTCAAAAGATTTATGTAAATATTTGCATAGTTAGGTTGCGTTAGGATTTTTTGTTGTGTAGAGAATTTGCGTTAAGATTTAGCAAACCCATTAAGTTAGGTATTTGGGATGGTCGTATTAATCATATAAAAAAATTTCGTATAGAAATTGTACCGTACTTCAAAATATTTTCTAAATTTTTTAATTAATATACATAAAATTTTTTAATTAATATACATATATTATATCTTGATCGATCTTCCAATCGAAACATAGGATCTAAAATAGATCACTCAAAATTGGCGCATTCGTCATATAACTACCTAAAAATGTAAACGGGGCTTTTATTAATTTAATTGGGTTTAAGGAATTTATATAGTGATAATAATTTCTAAAACCCAAAATAATGGTTTAAAAGATTATAAAAAACATTTTAAACTTAATCAATTAGTTTCAACGACCTCTTCTTTATAATATAAAATCAAAAATATAACTAAAAAAAAATTCTTTTTATTATTGAGTAAGGGCGATGGGGAAAGTGATAATCCCCATCCGGAAAATGATAAAACATACTAAAATGAAAGGCGAAACCTTGCGCTTGCGTTTACCCCTTTTTCAAACAAAAAAGTACCATTCATTTTTAGAATTCAGTAGACAACAGAATTCTTATCTATATCAGAAACGAAAGAAAAATTTGGCTTCAAATTAAAGTAAAACAAATTCAATTTTATATTCGTTTAAATTAAAACATTATGAGACTAATTCTTTTTTTTTTTTTTTTTAATGTATATTGTTTATATTGTAATTTATCTTATATATTAATATTTATTCTTTTATTTTAATGTATATTGTTTATATTGTAATTTATCTTATATATTAATATTTATTCTTTTACTATACTATTATGATGTTAATATTAAACTATTATGATGTTAATATTAATTATATTTTACTATACTATTATGATGTTAATATTAATTATAATTGATAAATATTAATTATAATTGATAAATATTATTATAATTGATAAATATTATTTATCATTTTTATAACTTATAAATCTTATAAATAAACTATAAACAAAATTATATCACTTTATTAGTTATTAGAACGATTCAGATTATTTATTTCTTACACAAAAAAAACTTTTAGAACTCCCGGTAGAAAGAGATTTCGCTAACGAAAAAGCTTTCAATGCTGCCCTATATCCCTTCCTTTTCCAAATATTTTTACGAATACGCTTTTTTGAAATAGAGGTGCGCTTTTTTGGAACTGCCATTAAAAAGTTATAATAGGTTTTTCGGTTGGATGTGAAAGACATCTATTGTTCAAAATCAATTGTTCTTTACTATTCTCTATCTATTTTTTCTCTAAATTAGACTCCAAAAAAAAAGGGGGGGGTAAAAATCACATAAAATATTAATAAGAACGATAAGGTACACTATGCCAAATAGATTGAAGTTGATAAAAAAAAAAAAAAAAAATAATAAAAAAAAAAAAAAAAAGAAAGATTGTCCGTTTCGTTTTCTTTCTATTTTCGTCGTGTTACATTTATACATGTAATAAAAAAATCTAAAAGTTTAATAACCCAACCCTTCTCCCGCTTAATTAAAAAATAAAAAAACTTTAATAATTTTTTCTATTATATTAATTAATTTAATATTAATTTAATTCTTCAAGCTCGAAGAAAGAGTCCACAAAATTTGAATTATCAAATGAGACTAGTAGTTAATCTGTTAAAGGATACAAAATACATAATTTAAAGGCATTTTATTTGCCCCCCTTTTTTTTTCCGTAAAATTAAAGTGTTGGATATCATAGCATTTCCTACAAATAGCTTTTATTGTAATGTAAGACAAACAATTAGTTACAAAACAAATTGGTTAATGATTCTAAATAACCGAATTACAATAAATAGTTTTAGTTATGGGCTTTATGATTCATATCAAATACTGTTTTTGGTATAATTATTTATCCTTGTTCTATAGATATAAAAAAATTATTGTAATACGTAATAATTAAAATGAAAATTAGAATTTTCATTTTTTATCTTCATAAAATTTTATTTAAAAATTTGAATTGAATATTTCAGTATTAATAAAATTAAATACGGATTTTTTTTTCACTAGTGACTTATTTATATCATTTGACCAATTAGAACCTCTTGATTTTAAATATTTGAAGTAGTTTGGAAAGATTCAGAATAATTAAGGCTAGAAAATTCTATTTAAGTTTTATTTTATATATCTTAATTTTTTTTTATTAACCGACCCCTTTCAAAAGAAAAGAAATAAGAACCGGTGACTCAGAAACAATTAATTAAGAGAAATTTTTTTTTTTATTTTTTTATGGAATATACATATCAATATTCATGGATTATACCTTTCATTCCACTTCCAGTTCCTATCTTAATTGGAACAGGACTTCTACTTTTTCCAACGGCAACAAAAAATCTTCGCCGTATGTGGGCTTTTCCTAGTGTTTTATTATTAAGTATAGTTATGGTTTTTTCAGCCCTTTTTTCTATTCAGCAAATAAATAAAAATTCTGTCTATCAATATGTATGGTCTTGGACCATCAATAATGATTTTTCTTTAGAATTTGGCTGCTTGGTTGATCCACTTACTTCTATTATGTCGATATTAATCACTACTGTTGGAATTATGGTTCTTATTTATAGTGACAATTATATGTCTCATGATCAGGGATATTTGAGATTTTTTGCTTATATGAGTTTTTCCAATACTTCAATGTTGGGATTAGTTACTAGTTCTAATTTGATACAAATTTATATTTTTTGGGAATTAGTTGGAGTGTGTTCTTATCTATTAATAGGTTTTTGGTTCACACGACCCAGTGCCGCGAATGCTTGTCAAAAAGCGTTTGTAACTAATCGTGTCGGGGATTTTGGTTTATTATTAGGAATTTTGGGTTTTTATTGGATAACAGGTAGTTTCGAATTTCGGGATTTGTTTGAAATATTCAATAACTTGGTTTATAATAATGAAGTTAATTTTTTATTTGTTACTTTATGCGCCTCCCTATTATTTGCCGGCGCTGTTGCTAAATCCGCCCAATTTCCCCTTCATGTATGGTTACCT